CCTTAGCTATTGTTCTTGAGAAATGACCGGGTCTGGCCCATTGCTCGAAAGACGTTTTTATGGGATCCCTATCTACCAAAATTTTGACTTCTGGTTCCGGCGAACGAATAATCATTGAGTCCTCCTCTTTCCGGACAACACATATAAAGAGACCTGCCAACAGCCAAGAAATTGGCGAACCTACGAGAGATTCGAATGAATTTATCTCCTAGATATATATATATATATATTTTTCTTTAGTTATTCACTAGAGCAATTATGATCTGGAAGTCGCTCCGGGGCAAGTGTTCGGATCTATTATGACATAGCCGCGAGGCGCTCAACGGACCTTCTTAGGTTTTGAATTGACGCAAAAACAATTGTTGTGCAATCGAGTGTATTCATATCTCAATTTTAAGTTAAGTTCCTAAATCGAATGACTTAAAATTTCATGTCTTACATATTATATTAATCTCTTCCCAATCGCGCGAGTAGTTATTACTAAGAGACATACCGGTATCTATATTGAGTCATTCGAGGATCTCTTTTATTAGTTTTCGTTTTATTTTAATAGCAGAAAAAAATTCTCTACTGTTGTCCCTACGAAATACCGGAAGAACGAGCTTAGAAGGGGATATAATGAAATTATTTGATTGATTCTTCCCAGAGGAGTGCTCCATGTTATTTAATGGAATAAGGTCAACAAACAAATTATAACAAATAGAAAAAAAATTCTAAATCATAATAATATAATATTCTATAGTGTCTATAGTATTTAGTGCTCTTATTCGAAACGCCGCGTGATCTTCAACCAATTATGCGCTTCAATATAATTACCAGGAGTAAGTGCTATAGCTTGTTTCCAATACTCAGCGGCTTGATCGAACCAAGCCTCCGCAATTTCAGAATCTCCCTGTTGAATGGCCTGTTCTCCCCGGTCGGAATAGGCGGGTAAATTCCTTCCCTTAGAACCGTACTTGAGAGTTTCCTACCTCATACGGCTCAGCAGTCCCTTTTTTCTTTGGCGCCCTGTTTTAGTTTTTATATACCATACCGCGGATATCTTATATCTAATTGAATGAGATTTCTCATAGATCTATCCCGGTTTCGTTTCGGGTTAACAAAAGTAGGTTAATTACATGAGTTTCAAACTTGAATTTTGATTAATATTAATAATCAAGTTTCGTTTTATCTTTTCTCCCACCTTCAGAAGAGTAAAGCATAGGGATTTCCCCTATCGTTAGAATTTTCTGCAAAGGTAACTATCTCGGTTTCATATCGAAATTTATATAGAATCTTTGAAAAAGCCTTTCGAAAGAAAAGACTTACTATCTTTGGGATCTGATGCTACACCGCTGCTCAATACCTTAGTGGATCGACTCTATTACATAAGTGGATTCCTAACCTTATTTCATATTAACATAAGTAAGCAGTTTTTATTGTATCGGCCCAAAACCTCATTAATTGATCGTTACGGCGCTTCCTCTATCAATTAGATCCTTTATCCATAGAATAAAGTATCTAGGCATATCTTTTTCTTCATATTTTGACTTCTATGAAGTTTTTTTCTATTGCTACAGCTGATAAAAATCGTTGTTTTGGACGATTTATATGTAGAAAGCCTATTTGTTTCTAGTATTTAATAGTGGATTTTATCTTTCTTTTCTTTCTATAGTAGAGAGAGTCGCACGTAATGACAGATCACGGCCATATTATTAAAAGCTTGCGGTAAGAACGGATTTCGTTCGAGTGCCCGAAAATAATATTCCAAAGCTTTTGTATGTTCTCCGTTACTTGTGTGGATAAGGCCTATGTTATAGAGTATATAACTTCGATCATAAGGATCGATTTCTAGCCGCATAGCTTCATAATAATTCTGTAAAGCTTCCGCATAATTTCCTTCGGATTGAGCCGACATCCGTTACGGTCGTCATTCGATTTAAAAAATCTCCGTTCCAGAACCATACGTGAGATTTTCATCTCATACGGCTCCTCCCTTGATTGTGCATAATGAGAATAATACATAGAATAAAAAAAAAGATTGAAAGATTCTCATTCTGAACCGAGCGGGGCTAGTGTTTTTGCAAGAAATCTCTAGCCAACCTTCCTGCAAAAGATCTTTTCTTACCAGCAAACGGTTGGTACTAGATAGAAAAGAAAAAGAAGCGGTAACTCCAACAATTTCTTTGTCCCTAACGCCCTTTAATTTCCAGGAATTAGTCACTTCAACAGTCTTCGATGGTTATACGGGTATCCAAAGTACGAACGAGATGGATTTTTGCTGTCCCAACCATTCTTGTTCGTCCCAATCTAGATAAGGAAAGGGGGAAATTTATAACAAAGTTTTCGTGTTGTTGATTCCGAAGTGTAGTGCTTCTTCCCCTATGCCCCCATTGGTATTAGTGGAGTCGGATTGACCTGTAATACAGAACCTATAGGTGTAACCTTTCGCTCAATACTAGAATCGACTCGACAATTGAAGCATCCGAGGCTGCATTAATCGGGGATACACGACAGAAGG